GAATCGAAATAAGGAATGTAAGTCTTTGATAATTTTGTCATCATTCAATTGTTCTCGAGTTAGTCCATTCAACGGTTCGAAATATAACAATGTGACAAAAGAGTTGACCCCCGTAAACCCAATTAGGGATTGGTTTGGTCCCTTAGGTACTATTGTACCTAAAATAGTGAATTTTTATTCATCTTTTCATTTAATAACTCATAATCAGATCTTGTTAAATAAATATTTGGTATTTGATAATTTGAAACAGACTTTTCAAGTACTTAATTACTGTTTCATAGATGAAAATAAAAGGATTTATAATCCATATCTGTGCAGTGACATCATTTTGACTCCATTCTATTTACATTGGTACTTTCTCCAACCCAATTATTGGGAAGAGACATCCACAATAATGAACGTTGGACAATTTATTTGTGAAAATATATGTCTATTTAAATATGGATCACACATAAAAAAATCTGGTCAAATTTTGATTGTTCATGTTGACTCTTTAGTTATAAGATCAGCTAAGCCTTATTTGACCACTCCAGGAGCAACGGTTCGTGGACATTATGGAGAAACCCTTTATGAAGGAGATACATTAGTTACATTTATATATGAAAAATCCCGATCTGGTGACATAACACAAGGTCTTCCAAAAGTGGAACAAATCTTAGAGGTGCGTTCGATTGGTTCAATATCGATGAACCTTGAAAGGAGAGTTGAAGGTTGGAACGAACATATACCAAAAATTCTTGGAAGACCCTGGGGATTTTTGATTGGAGCTGAGCTAACCATAGCCCAAAGTCGTATCTCTTTGGTTAATAAGATCCAAAAGGTTTATCGATCCCAGGGGGTGCAGATCCATAATAGACATATAGAGATTATTATACGTCAAGTAACATCAAAGGTGTTGGTTTCAGAAGATGGAATGTCTAATGTTTTTTTACCCGGAGAATTAATCGGATTGTTGCGAGCGGAACGCGCAGGGCGCGCTTTGGACGAAGCAATCTGTTATAGGGCAATCTTATTGGGAATAACGAAGGCATCTCTGAATACTCAAAGTTTCATATCCGAAGCAAGTTTTCAAGAAACCGCTAGAGTTTTAGCAAAAGCGGCTCTACGAAGCCGTATTGATTGGTTAAAGGGCCTGAAAGAGAATGTTGTTCTAGGGGGGATTATCCCCGTCGGTACCGGATTCAAAAAATTGATGTACCGTTCAAGGCAAGACAAGAACACTCATTTGGAAATCAAAAATAAAAATCTATTCGAGTTGGAAATGAGAGATATTTTGTTAAACCATAAAGAATTCTTTTTTTCTTGCATCCCAAATAACTTCCATGATACACCAGAAAAATCATTTACGCGATTTCATAATTCCTAAGGGGAGATTCATTCTTTTTACTTTCTAGTTATTGATTTGTTTATAAATCAATAAAATTAAAAATGAATGATTGGAGCTGTGTATCAACGCTTAATCCCGGTGGAAGGTTCCGTCGGAACAATTTTTTATTTGTTCAAATTTTATTTGTTAAAAAAGGGGTAGGAAAAAATGAAACGAAGATATTGGAACATCCATTTAGAAGAGATGATGGAAGCAGGAGTTCATTTTGGTCATGGTACTAAGAAATGGAACCCTAGAATGGCCCCTTACATCTCTGCAAAACGTAAAGGTATTCATATTACAAATCTTACTAGAACTGCTCGTTTTTTATCAGAAGCCTGTGATTTAGTTTTTACTGCAGCAAGTTTGGGGAAAACTTTCCTAATCGTTGGTACCAAAAATAAAGCAGCAGATTTAGTAGCATCAGCCGCAATAAGGGCTCGATGTCATTATGTTAATAAAAAATGGCTTGGTGGTATGTCAACGAATTGGTCTACTACGGAAACGAGGCTGGATAAGTTTAGGGATTTAAGAACAGAACAAAAGATGGGGAAACTCAATGGTCTCCCAAAAAGAGATGCTGCAATGTTGAAGAGAAAATTATCTACTTTGCAAACATATCTGGGTGGGATCAAATATATGGAGGGGTTGCCTGATATTGTAATCATCGTCGATCAGCAAGAAGAATATACGGCCCTTCGAGAATGTGCCATTTTGGGGATTCCGACAATTTGTTTAATTGATACAAATTGTGACCCGGATCTTGCGGATATTTCGATTCCAGCCAACGATGACGCTATAGCTTCAATCCGATTTATTCTTAACAAATTAGTATCCGCAATGTGGAGCGGTCATCTTGTCTATATGCAACGTTTGATCCTCAATGTGTAAGGCCCATTCTAGCTATATAAGAAGTTGTTGATTATGATTATGTTATGATTAAGAATAATCAGATTAGTTAATTAGTTGGGAACCTCGTAAATTTATTGGATCGGTTACTATATCTTGTCTTGGATTAAAAAAAAATAAAAAATAAGGATATTTCTATTATGTTATGTGATTTCTTGATATCTTAAATATATGATTAATTATTATTAATGATTTCTTTTTTATTTTAAAAAGTAGAAATGACTTGAGAAAGAGATGATTGAATCAAAATAATTCCTTTTTTTAAAGTTGGATTTCTGTCCGAGGACAATATGAATGTTATACCATGTTCCATTAAAACGCTCAAAGGATTATATGATATATCAGGTGTAGAAGTAGGCCAACATCTATATTGGCAAATAGGAGGTTTACAAATTCATGCCCAAGTACTTATCACTTCTTGGGTCGTAATTGCTATCTTATTAGGTTCAGTCATCATAGCTGTTCGAAATCCACAAACCATTCCGACCGATGGTCAGAATTTCTTCGAATATGTTCTTGAATTTATTCGAGACTTGAGCAAGACTCAGATTGGAGAAGAATATGGTCCCTGGGTTCCTTTTATTGGAACTATGTTCCTATTTATTTTTGTTTCTAATTGGTCAGGTGCACTTTTACCTTGGAAAGTAATACAGTTACCTCATGGGGAGTTAGCCGCCCCCACGAATGATATAAACACTACTGTTGCTTTAGCTTTACCGACGTCAGTGGCATATTTTTATGCGGGTCTTACTAAAAAAGGATTAGGTTATTTCGGTAAATACATTCAACCAACCCCCATACTTTTACCAATTAACATCTTAGAAGATTTCACAAAACCTTTATCTCTTAGTTTTCGACTTTTCGGGAATATATTGGCTGATGAATTAGTAGTTGTTGTTCTTGTTTCTTTAGTACCTTCAATAGTTCCTATACCTGTTATGTTTCTTGGATTATTTACAAGTGGTATTCAAGCTCTTATTTTTGCAACTTTAGCCGCGGCTTATATAGGGGAATCGATGGAGGGTCATCATTGATTAGCTTTCGAAATAGTCTTTTTTTTTAGATTTTTCCAATTCAGGAAATGCATGGTTAAGGATGGGTTGGAGAGTCATGGTAGATATATGGTAATGTCTATAAGTTCGCCCAGACCCTGCATGTCTTTCGAAGAAAGATTCTAGAATTGGATTCAATATAAAATACGGGCGGTTTACGTTATGAAAGAAACAAATGTATATGTGTTATTAGATAACAAGTAGTTACATAGGGGTTATCCTTATCTAATTTATTATTTTAATTCGAAGTTTTTAGTTACTTCGACTGTATAGATTTGAATGATCAAATAAGTAATAATTTATTGGTTGCTTGTATCATTAACCATTTTTTTTAGTACGAGGAACTTATCATGAATCCACTAATTTCTGCCGCTTCCGTTATTGCTGCTGGATTGGCCGTAGGGCTTGCTTCTATTGGGCCTGGAATTGGTCAAGGTACTGCTGCGGGCCAAGCCGTAGAAGGTATTGCAAGACAACCGGAAGCGGAAGGTAAAATACGAGGTACTTTATTGCTTAGTCTAGCGTTTATGGAAGCTTTGACAATTTATGGGCTGGTCGTGGCATTAGCGCTTTTATTTGCGAATCCTTTTGTTTAATTGAGCCCTAGAATTCAAATGTAAATAAAAAAGTACGTTACAGAACAGATTTTTTTCTTATTTTATTAACTAGTTGCTGTTGATTTCTGCGAATTATATCAACACTTTACTCCTAAATTATGTATTTGTTGAGACAATACCATACCCCGGGAAGGACTTATTTGAGGATGAGGAATTAGTGGATTTGCTTGCTTTCTTCCCCTCCACTATGGAAAAGGAATTTTTTTATTTTTTTTTTTAGGAAGTCTTTCAACAAAAGATATATTTCGCAATTGACATAAAACCTAGGACCTAATCCAATAAATATCTTATTGGAAACTTAAAAAAAAGGGTCAGCGAAGTGATACAAAAAGAACTCTGTTCTTTGTTAGTCCTATCTATAAGAGGAGAACATATGCAAAATGTAACCGATTCTTTCCTTTCCTTGGGCCGCTGGCCATCCGCTGGGAGTTTCGGGTTTAATACCGATATTTTAGCAACAAATCCAATAAATCTAAGTATAGTGCTTGGTGTATTGATTTTTTTTGGAAAGGGAGTGTGTGCGAGTTGTATATTTCAAGAATAGGTTGGATCCAACCAGCTGCGCTTTATTTATATTCTTTATAGATTTATATTCTTTATAGGATAAATAGGAAAAAAGTGTATGATTTCGGCGAATTACTTCTGAATAAATTCATAAATCATATGTAAGAACCATAGCATTTCGTGACCATTGGTAAATAAAATTTGATTCTCCATCAACCAATAACGTAAGACTATTAACATGGTTAAAGCTAAACTGTTTGAAGTCCAGGCGTAACACGGTACTCTTTCTACCACTATGTTAGTACCGAAATATTTTAACAATGAACAGTTGGTAATTTATACGATATAGAACGCTCATATCGATAAAATTATTTGAACCACTTACTAGAAAAATGGGTGCCTTGCCCTTTATTATACAATGCCGAATGGACGACCTATGTATAAAAAAGAGGCATTTTTTGGATTTGAAGAAAAAATATAAATAAATTCAAAATGAAATAAAAAATAAAGAACAAATAAAGAAACAACTTTGTTGACAATTATAGATTTTTT